ACCATAAATTCCATACACAATACACAACAGGGTATATGATAGATCCTCATTTTTCGTTTTTAGTTTTAGATAGTAAATGGCCTTATTCTACTCTATCTATCCTATTCATTGGTACTAATCCTTGATATTGATACTGAAAAAGTTGTCTCATCTGTTCGAGTTCATGATCTAAACGAGTCGCACATACACCCTAGTACATGTTCCTCGACGCTGAGGACATCCTCTAAGAGCGGGAGATTTTGTGACATTTCTTATTGGCTGTCTTGTGTTTCTAATAAGTTGTTTAATAGTTGGCATGTTGTATATATATATATATATAGAATGGGTTGGTTTAGATCGATCTTAACCTGATTTATGATTGATGATTATGAATTATTTCGACTCAATATCAAATCGCGGAAAATAAAAATTATGTTTTGAAATGGCATTAGGGATTTAACGTAAATCCCCAGTATTTTCATTTTAAATCCCTACAAGATCAACAATTCCATGAGCTTGGGCTTCTGTTGCTGACATAAAAACATCCCTTTCCATGTCTTCGGATACAACCCACAAAGGGTTGCCCGTTCTTTGTACATAAACCTTTGTGAGGGTTTCGCGAAGTCTCAGTAGTTCTTCCACTTCCAGGACAAATTCCCCTGTTTGTGACCGATAAAAAGAACTAGCAGGTTGGTGAATCATAACCCTGATGAATTGATATAACATCATTAATGGTTCTTCTATCTCGCAAGATTGGGCGGGCTAAAGGGATAAAAAAATAACAAGAAAAAAATTGAACAACCGTACGGGCATCTTTTGTGCATTGCATACGGCTCTGCAATGGAATTTACTCCTCCTATCTATCCCCTCCCCCTTCCATCGAAGAAAGAAATGGAATACATACAATTTAGATCGTGGAATAATCCATTTACCGTCCTTCTTTTCGTAAGAGTAAAAAAATACTATGATGGTTCTGTTGCTTTCTATATATTTATTTCGTCGGTGATTTAGCAATCCCAAAGTGTCTTTCTGATACGATTAAATAAGGAAATACTTTTTTTTTTTTCATTTTCGTACTCTTTCTTTCATAAATATAATAAAAAAGGCTTCCAGTGTGGAATAAAAATGGTTTGTGACGCTGAAATGTACTCCCGACACATAAGATAAAATCGGAAATAACCTTTGTTTCATACTACTATCTCGATACAAAATCTCATGTTCTGAAAAAACAATAATGGTTTGTTCATATCGAACTCAAAGTGCCATGCTATTATTACTTATTATTCATATTCGATATGGCGAAGGCATAGTCTTTTTTTTTTTCAAATAAAAACCATTGGCGCCAAGCGTGAGGGAATGCTAGACGTTTGGTAATTTCTCCCCCAACCAGAATGAAAGATCCCATTGAAGCAGCTAATCCAATGCATATTGTATGTACCTCGGGTATCACAAATTGCATAGTATCATAAATCGCTATTCCGGGCATTACCAATCCACCAGGAGAGTTTATAAACAAATAAAGGTCCCTAGTATTATCTTCTAGACTGAGATATACCATGAGACCAACAATTTGATTCGATATCTCGCCCTCAACTTCTTGGCCTAAAAAAAGTAATCTTTCTCGATGAAGTCGGTTGATTAGGACAAAATTCTATCCCTTAGGAACCGTACGTGCACCTTTGGATGCATACGGTTCAAAAAAAAATTGTGAAAACAAAAAGAATCAATGTGTCGATTCAAGTCTTATTTCTTTTTTTGTAACAGATTTTTGTTTTTCTAATGAAGGTGAAGGGCTTTTTCCATTTTTCAAAAAACATGGGGCCTCCCTTAAAAAAAAAAAATGACTGAACTTAGTGAACTAACCTCCATTGATGTATTGTTTCATCGAAATTCAAATCACGATGTAATTTTCTTGTTCCTGAATGGGCCCTTTTAATTCTTTTAGGTTCATGTTCTACTCCGGGTAAAGATCTGTCGGAATTCTATTTACACATATAGGGCAAATGATCTCAGTACCACTTCTTTTTTCTACGACTTCTTTTTTTTTTATTCGTTTCATGCTTTCTCTCAGCTATTCAATGTATTCATCATACCATTATTCCATTGATTGGCAGTTTGAGATCATTCCTATAGTAAACATAAGAATGTTTATGATACAAGTAGTAATCGTACATAAATTACCAATTTGGTATTTTCTGAACGGAGCCTGGATACTTTATTTTATCGGTCCAAGTCAACCATAAATTCTTCTAATTGATAATATGGATCCCAAATATAAATTGATCTAATTGCACTTCGCGCTCCGAATGATTGATGGTTCAATCAATATTTCTTAGGCAAAAGAGAGGATATCTCGATCGGGAGAGAGAACGGGTAAATCCCATATGACCCAATATGTCTGACAAGTCGCACTATAAGTCAACCCAAGTTGCATCTTCCTCTCCAGGACTCCGAAAAGGCACTTTTGGAACACCAAGGGGCATTAAATGAATGAAAAAAAAAATGAGGTACTATACTTAACTTTAATATGGAAACGTAACAATGGGTTTGTTGTCTTCATCATTTTTTTTTTCTTTTTATTGTATTTTATACATATTAGACATAGATTGTAAGGCTCATAGAAAAAGATAGAATGAATAAAGAACCCATAAAGAACCCATTTTAACGAATGGGGCGATCGTGTGAATGATAAACAAGTATCTATACATTCGTTCCCCAAAAAGGGCTCAATCCCCATTGCGTATTGGTACTTATCCGGTATAGAATAAATCTGCTTCTCTTTGTTCTTACGAACATAAATGTTCCCTTATTTTCAATAGGAACAGAATAAATATTAACCCTTTCTCATACAGAATCTACTGAAAAGATTAGGTACAGAGTATAGTCTTTTCCAATGCGATAAAGTTACATAGTTTCTATTTATTTTTGAAAAAGGGGTATTTCCATGGGTTTGCCTTGGTATCGTGTTCATACTGTCGTATTGAATGATCCCGGTCGATTGATTTCTGTCCATATAATGCATACAGCTCTAGTTTCTGGTTGGGCCGGTTCGATGGCTCTATACGAATTAGCGGTTTTTGATCCCTCTGACCCCGTTCTTGATCCAATGTGGAGACAAGGTATGTTCGTTATACCTTTCATGACTCGCTTAGGAATAACCAATTCATGGGGCGGTTGGAGTATTTCAGGAGGAACTATAACGAATCCGGGTATTTGGAGTTATGAAGGTGTGGCGGGGGCACATATTTTCTTTTCCGGATTGTGCTTCTTGGCAGCTATCTGGCATTGGGTCTATTGGGACCTAGCAATATTCTCTGATGAACGTACGGGAAAACCTTCTTTAGATTTGCCCAAGATCTTTGGAATTCATTTATTTCTCTCAGGGTTGGCTTGCTTTGGCTTTGGCGCATTTCATGTAACAGGCTTGTATGGTCCTGGAATATGGGTGTCCGATCCTTATGGGCTAACTGGAAAAGTGCAATCTGTAAATCCAGCGTGGGGTGCGGAAGGTTTTGATCCTTTTGTTCCGGGAGGAATAGCCTCTCATCATATTGCAGCGGGTACATTGGGCATATTAGCGGGCCTATTCCATCTTAGTGTCCGTCCGCCTCAACGGCTATACAAAGGATTACGTATGGGCAATATTGAAACTGTACTTTCCAGTAGTATCGCTGCTGTTTTTTTTGCAGCTTTCGTAGTTGCTGGAACTATGTGGTATGGTTCAGCAACTACCCCAATCGAATTATTTGGTCCCACTCGTTATCAGTGGGATCAGGGATACTTCCAGCAAGAAATATATCGAAGAGTTGGCGCCGGACTATCCGAGAATCTGAGTTTATCAGAAGCTTGGTCTAAAATTCCCGAAAAATTAGCTTTTTATGATTACATTGGTAATAATCCAGCAAAAGGGGGATTATTCAGAGCAGGCTCAATGGACAGCGGGGATGGCATAGCTGTTGGGTGGTTAGGACATCCCATCTTTAGAGATAAAGAAGGTCGCGAGCTTTTTGTACGTCGTATGCCTACTTTTTTTGAAACATTCCCGGTAGTTTTGGTAGATGGAGACGGGATTGTGAGAGCCGATGTTCCTTTTAGAAGGGCAGAATCGAAGTATAGTGTCGAACAAGTAGGTGTAACTGTGGAGTTCTATGGTGGGGAACTCAATGGAGTCAGTTATAGTGATCCCGCTACTGTGAAAAAATATGCTAGACGTGCCCAATTAGGTGAAATTTTTGAATTAGACCGGGCTACTTTGAAATCTGATGGTGTTTTTCGTAGTAGTCCGAGGGGTTGGTTCACTTTTGGGCATGCTACGTTTGCTTTACTCTTCTTTTTCGGACACATTTGGCATGGCGCTAGAACCTTGTTCAGAGATGTTTTTGCTGGTATTGATCCAGATTTGGATGCTCAAGTGGAATTTGGAGCATTCCAAAAACTGGGAGATCCAACTACAAGAAGACAAGTAGTCTGATACAATACTACTCTGGTATCTTTCGTCTCTATTTTCTTTTGTTGATTTGACATAGATATCAGAGAAATCTTGACTTGAATCACCATCTTTTCTTTGATTTTTTTTCTTTCTAATGATCCCAAATAAATAGGTGTGGAAGCTATAATTGTAAACCGCGATCGAATCTATGGAAGCATTGGTTTATACATTCCTCTTAGTCTCGACTTTAGGAATCATTTTTTTCGCTATCTTTTTTCGAGAACCGCCTAAGGTTCCAACTAAAAAAATGAAATGATTTTTCATTATATCAATTGAAGTAATGAGCCTCCCATACCCATATTGGGAGGCTCATTACTTCAACTAGTCCCCGTGTTCTTCGAATGGATCTCTTAATTGTTGAGAGGGTTGCCCAAAAGCGGTATATAAAGCGTACCCAGTAAAGCTTACAAGTAAACCAGATATGAAGATGGCGACTAGGGTTGCGGTTTCCATTTCTAGATAACTTCAAGATCACAATGGATCTACGATAAGATCGTTTATTTATTTATTTACAACTACAACGAAATGGTATACAAAGTCAACAGATCTTAAGCAATGATTAAATAGGATTTTTGGTATGGCTACACAAACTGTTGAGGGTAGTTCTAGATCTCGTCCAAGATCTACTAATGTAGGGGGTTTATTGAAACCATTGAATTCGGAATATGGTAAAGTAGCTCCGGGCTGGGGAACTACCCCACTTATGGGAGTCGCAATGGCTCTATTTGCGATATTCCTATCTATTATTTTAGAAATTTATAATTCTTCCGTTTTACTGGATGGAATTTTAATGAGTTAGCTTCATAGGAACTAGAAAGTTCTAGTTTTTCAATCAAACAAAAAATTACTTAAGACTCGGGTTTCTAGCCCATTCTGGTAGTTCGATCGTGGAAATTTTTTGTTTCGGTATTTCCGGAATATGAGTGTGTGACTTGTTATAATTGATCCTATTGATAATACAGAGAATGGTCTGTCATCTCTATCAAGATGATTCTACCTCGTCGGATATTTATTCTAATATCTGGAGCACAGAATATAAATATATGGAATAGATCAAGAAAAGAAATATTTGAACTATGATTCATACCTACTATTCAGTCAGACCTCGCGACCGGACTCAAAAAAACTTTGTCAAATAGGTATTTTCTAAATCAAACGATTTTTATTCCTTCAGACTGATTTTGATCGAAGGACAACTATTTCTCTAGATTTTATGGAGTCATTACATCCATTTATTGAATAAGTGATGATCAAAGGGTTCTGACTCAGAGAACCTTTGCGTTAGCTTGGGCTTTATTAAATCACCGTGGTTCTAGTATGAATCTGAGGTTTCAATTGATTCATAGGGTCTTAACAAGAGAATTCCTATCAAACAATAGTAAAACAAGAGTCAACCCACATTACGCACAAAAAAAACAAATAAGAAATAAAAAAGAAATAGGGAATAGAAGATTCAAGAGGCCTGTAACAATTAACATAAAGAAAAGAAGGACAGAGGAGCCAACTTGATATTTTTGGCATTATCATCACAAAGAATAGATTCCGGATTTTTGTTATTTCGTATCTTCGGAGCAAATCCGAATATCGAATTAAGTAGCTAAGAAGTTTTGAACTTTCTATCTATTACATATCCGTTAAAACCCGTATTTGTGTGTTTCCGCTTGAGCCGTACGAGATGAAATTCTCATATACGGTTCTCAGAGGGGGAGTCTCTTTCCTTGGGTTACCTATCTCAATAAAGTATATGATTGGTTCGAGGAACGTCTCGAGATTCAGGCGATTGCAGATGATATAACTAGTAAATATGTTCCTCCTCATGTCAACATATTTTATTGTCTCGGGGGTATCACACTTACTTGTTTTTTAGTACAAGTAGCTACAGGTTTTGCTATGACTTTTTACTATCGTCCGACCGTTACAGAGGCTTTTTCCTCTGTTCAATACATAATGACCGAAGCCAACTTTGGTTGGTTAATCCGATCAGTTCATCGATGGTCAGCAAGTATGATGGTTCTAATGATGATCCTGCACGTATTTCGTGTGTATCTCACAGGTGGATTTAAAAAACCCCGCGAATTAACTTGGGTTACAGGTGTGATTCTGGGCGTATTGACTGCATCTTTTGGTGTAACTGGGTATTCCTTACCTTGGGACCAAATTGGTTATTGGGCAGTAAAAATCGTGACAGGAGTACCTGAAGCAATTCCTGTAATAGGATCGCCTTTGGTAGAGTTATTACGCGGAAGTACTAGTGTTGGCCAATCCACTCTGACCCGTTTTTATAGTTTACACACTTTTGTATTGCCTCTTCTTACTTCCGTATTTATGTTAATGCATTTCCCAATGATACGTAAGCAAGGTATTTCAGGTCCTTTATAGAGAAGACAGATCATAGATATTTGTAATTGATCATATATAATTTCGGTGAGGAACAATACTCTTGTATTTTATTGCTAAAAATATGGATTATTGAAAAAATAAGACATGTTATTTGGATACTTCTCTTCAACTCTGAAGTATTGTATACTTACTTGATACGAATAGTTGAAGTGGATTCTCCGAAGAGACGATGGATTATGGGAGTGTGCGACTTGAACTATTGATTGGGCCATGCAGATATATGATCCGCCACGTTGGAATTCGCAATCAAACGTGTTTCCGCATCCAACCACCACGTAAGTCCCCATACATAGCAGGGATAGGCCGGTTCGCTTGAGGATAATTTTTCTATGATCATACCCAAATCATATCATGCATGAATAGGCTCCGTAAGATCCCGTAGAATATCGAATAAGCGATGCGGCGTGATCCAATGTTCTATCTATTCCACTTAACTTATTTCTTTTATTTTATAGTATGGAAATGCATTCATTTCCTCTGCATCGATCCAAATCTATGAGACTATCGGAGTGAAATAGGGGATCTAAGGAAAAAAGGGGCTAGACTTTATTAGTAACAAGTAAATACTTTGTTTGTATGTAAGAAAATAAAAATGTTACGGGGATAAACACCAATCAAAAGACACGAGACAATCCAAAAAGCACTTGCTCATGATCAAATTTGTAAGCCTACTTGGATATTGAGCATTTACCTGTAAGAACGGAATTTTTTGCAATGAATAGTTGTAACTTCGGAAAATTGAATCTGAGAAATCTTTTCTTACATAGATTCATTATATATGTGTGGATATGTATGAAATATAGATTTTCTATGATCTATTTCTTTCATTCCTTTGATTCTTGCTCGAGCCGGATGATGAAAAATTATCATGTCCGATTCCTTCGGGGGATGGATCCATAAGAACTAAGAATTCACCTATCCCAATAACAAAGAAACCTGACTTGAATGATCCTGTATTAAGAGCTAAATTGGCTAAAGGCATGGGGCATAATTATTATGGAGAACCCGCATGGCCAAATGATCTTTTATATATTTTTCCAGTAGTTATTCTAGGTACTATTGCATGTAACGTAGGTTTAGCGGTTCTAGAACCTTCAATGATTGGTGAACCGGCGGATCCATTTGCAACGCCTTTGGAAATATTACCTGAATGGTACTTCTTTCCCGTATTTCAAATACTCCGCACAGTACCAAATAAGTTATTGGGTGTTCTTTTAATGGTTTCAGTACCAATTGGATTATTGACAGTACCCTTTTTGGAGAATGTCAATAAATTCCAAAATCCATTTCGTCGTCCAGTAGCTACAACAGTCTTTTTGATCGGTACCACAGTAGCTCTTTGGTTAGGTATTGGAGCAACATTACCTATTGATAAATCCCTAACTTTAGGTCTTTTTTAATTTTTAAATTGATTCCGCCGTGAAATATCACAACATAAGTATCTAGGGAATAGTCGCTTCAAAGTGAATCTTCCCTAGATACATTAATTTTATTATACTCCATTCCGAGTGTGGATCGTGCTCAAGATTAAAAACGAATTTTCTTATCTAAAAAAGATAAAAAAGAAAGATAACATTACAATGGATTTAAAATAAAAACTTATTTTTAGGTAAATCAATTGCGAAATGCTTCTTTAGGGTGTCCAATATCTGTTTTACATCTTCTATGCGAAAATATTCAATTCTCATAAGGTCCTCTTGACTGTTGCTCAAAAGGTCCAATAATGTATGTATATTGGACCTTTTGAGACAATTATAGGTCCTGGAAGGCAATTCTGATTGGTCAATAAAAATACATTGCAATGGAATTGCTTTTTGATTGTTTTTCTTTAGATTAGTTAATCTATCTTGAAAGGTAAAAGAGGGTAGAGTAAACCTGTTTTTATTTTCCTTGAAGTGAATGTACTCCTCCTCCGCCTGTAGAAAAGGAATAAATAAATCAATCAAATTACGAGAAGCTTCATAAAGTGCTTCCTTAGGAGTTAAACTTCCATTCGTCCATATTTCTAGAAAAAGTATCTCTTGTTTTTTATCCCCATTCCTATAAGAATGAATACTATGATTTGCATTTCGAACAGGCATGGATACAGCATCTATAGGATAACTTCCATCTTGAGAGTTATTTGTGGGTTTCATACGATATCCGCGATCTCTCTTGATTTGTAATTCAATACACAAATCAATGGGTTCCGTCAATTTAGCTATATGCTGTGTTGTGTCAACTATTTCCACAGAAGGCGGCGCGACGATATCCTGAGCGGTTACGCATCTAGGACCCCTGACACAAATGGATGCATCTCTAACTCCATAGAGATTACTTCTTAATACAATTTCTTTCAAATTTATTAAAATTTCATGTACTGATTCTTCAATACCAGCTATCGTAGAATATTCATGTGGTACCTTCTCAGATTTTGCGCGTGTGATACATGTTCCTTCTATTTCTCCTAGTAAAGCCCTTCGCATGGCAATACCTATGGTATCGGCTTGACCTTTCATAAGCGGGGACAGAATGAAACGACCATAATAAAGACACTTACTGTCTACTCTTGATTCAACACACTTCCACTGTAATGTTCGAGTGGATCCCACTACTTCCTCTCGAACCATACTAATATTATTATTTGATCAGATCATTAAATCATTTTTTTCTCTTGAAATCTGTTTAAGTCTTATTTCTACACACGTCTTTTTTTAGGAGGTCGACATCCATTATGTGGCATAGGTGTTACATCACGTACGAAACTTAATAGTATACCACTTCTACGAATGGCTCGTAATGCTCCATCTCTTCCGAGACCGGGGCCTTTTACCATAACTTCTGCTCGTTGCATACCCCGATCAACTACTGTATGAATAGCCATATAAGCCGCTTCTTGAGCAGCATAAGGTGTTCCTTTTCTTGGGCCTTTTAATTTAGAAGGACAAGAACCCGCGGAGGCCCAAGAAACCACCCGACCTCGTACATCTGTAACAGTTACAATGGTATTGTTGAAACTCGCTTGAACATGAATAACTCCTTTTGGTATTCTACGTCCATTTTTACGTGAACCAATTCTTGGTATGGGTTTTGTCATATTTTATTATCTCATAAATATGAGTCAGAAATATACAGAAATATACGGAGATATCTATCTCATGCTAAAACGGATCCTTTCTTTTTTTTTTTTACAAAAATCCTTCCTTTAGTTTATAAAGTTCTTTTTTAGAAAGATTACCCTTGTCTTTGTTTATGTCTCGGATTGGAACAAATAACTATAATCCGTCCACGCCTGCGGATCAGTCTACATTTTTCACAAATTTTACGAACAGAAGCCCTTATTTTCATATTTAGAATTCCTTACCTTAATTCTGAATCTACTCCTTGAAAAAAAAAAATAATAATAATAAATTTCTGGGTTTTGTAACGTCGAATTGTATCCCCACGAAAGGAATATTTAAAGCATCGCCTAATCGTTCAAATCTTTCTTGCGAAGTCTATAAATTATATATACGTCCTCTGGTTGAATCATAAGGACTTACTTCGATTTTCACTCTATCTCCTGGTAGTATCCGTCGCCGGATCTTCCCTGAAACATACTCCAGAATTGGATCTTCATTATCTAAACAGACTTGGAACATGCCGTTTGGAGTTGATTCAGTAATTAAACCTTCATGAATCAATTTTTGTTCTTTCATTCCAGGTAACCCCCCTGAAGTATCAACTAATAAACTAATAGAGGAAGGGTTATATAACTAACTTTTCCTCTCTATTTCACAAATAAATGGAAAGGAAGTTAGAGATAAAATTAGGATACCCGAGGGGGAGGATCAACATATATAACACAAAAGTTCTCCCCCAATTCTTTCTAGTCGAGCTTCTCGATCTGTCATTATACCCCGAGAGGTAGAAAGAATTACAATCCCAATTCCGCCTAAAATCTTAGGAATTCGTTGATAGTTGGAATAGATTCGTAGACCGGGTCGGCTGATACGCTTGAAAATAGTTCTATATGTCCCTTTTCTAGTCCTTCTATGTCGCAGGGTTGAAACCAAGAAATATTTGTGACCTTCTTGATGTTTCCGAACGTTTTCAATAAAACCCTCTTGTAGAAGTATTTTCACAATGTTTTCGGCGATATTAGTAGATGCTATTCGAACCGTTCCTTTTTTATCCATGTCAGCATTTCTTATCGAAGTTATTATATTGGCAATAGTATCCTTACCCATGAAGAACTATAATTATTGTTACCTCCTAATTTTGATATAATCAACATGTTTTTTCTTTCTTTTATTTTCATTTATATATTATTATTTTCATTTATATATTATTCACATTTTTATAAAGTTTATAAAGTATATGCGTGAGACACAATCTACTAATTGATCTATTTCAGATACCCTACTAGATCCTAGTCTAATCCACTAGTATTTATAATACCTCGGGAGCTAATGAAACTATTTTAGTAAAATTAAACTGTCTCAATTCCTGAGCGATCGCACCAAAAACTCGAGTTCCTTTTGGATTTCCTTTTTGATCAATAACAACTGCGGCATTGTCATCATATCGTATTATCATACCGTCGTCACGTTTGAGTTCTTTACATGTACGTACAATTACAGCCCTAATTACTTCTGATCTTTCTAGAGACATATTGGGTACTGCTTCTTTGATTACAGCAACAATAACGTCACCAATATGAGCATATCGGTGATTACCAGCTCCTATGATTCGAATACACATCAATTTTCGAGCTCCGCTGTTATCCGCTACATTCAAAAGGGTCTGAGGTTGAATCATATCATTTTTATTTTAATCTGTTATTTCAATACAAAGAATGAAGGAAAAAAAAAAAAGAAATATTATCTGTCCAGAAATAAATAAACTTGCGTTTTTCATCCTCAATACCTTTTTGTCTACTTCTATACCCCTATCCTGCAATAATGAATTGAGTTCGTATAGGCATCTTGCACGCAGCTATTTCAATAGCTGCTCTGGCTACGGTTTCCGAGATTCCGCCCATTTCATAAAGTATTCGACCCGGTTTAACAACAGATACCCAATATTCAGGGGATCCCTTCCCCGAACCCATACGTGTTTCCGTAGGTCTGACTGTAACAGGTTTGTCGGGAAATATGCGTACCCATATTTTTCCACCACGACGCACATATCGTGTCATTGCTCTCCGTCCTGCTTCTATTTGTCTAGCCGTGATCCAAGCGGGTTCAAGTGCCTGAAGAGCATATCGGCCGAAGCAAATATGTTTGCCTCGACAAGATACTCCCTTCATTCTTCCTCTATGTTGTTTACGAAATCTGGTTCTTTTGGGGTTATAGTTGATGGTTGTTTCTTAATTCCATCTCTACTGCAGAACCGGACATGAGAGTTTCTTCTCATCCAGCTCCTCGCGAATGAAATGATTCAATGCTATTCCAGATACACATGTATCTAATAAATAATACACTTAGTAATAGAGTAATGGGATTTTTTGATATTTCATTTGTTATTGTTATATAGTAAGCTGTATATACAAGATATACAGTCGAACGTATATCTTTTTTTTTATGTATATTTATAGATAATTATTATTTTTACTCCTATCAATCACACCAAAATATATTAATTTTTAATTTCATATATTAATTTAATCCAATACCAATATACCAATAAATAAAGGTTCGCGGGCGAATATTGACTCTTTCTTTATTTATTCGTCGGGTTAATCCACCGCGGCCATTTAGAATAAATCAATTTGTTCTTGGTTCGTTCCGCCATCCCACCCAATGAATCATTAGGATTCGTTTTCAATAGAATCCTATACAATCACGGGTTCTGTCGTTCCCATAGCTTCGCCATTAATGGTTAGGCCTGAATTCTGCAATGGAGCCCCAAAAAAAATTTGTTCCCGTGCGGATCAATCTCCTCAGTTTCTATTAACCCCGGGCTCTTTATTATTTTATTTATATCAGTATTGATGCTTTATCACACTGCCTTTTATGAGATGATTCATAGACCATACATATTGGAATCATATATCATTGATATTTTTGTTCTCTCTTTCTATCATCTTCTATTTATCCACATCCCTCCATTTTTGTTTCACAACCGAGAATCAGATTTTTCTATATAAATATAAATGGAAATGGAAAAATTTTCAGTTGCTACAACTATATGATCGATCCAGTCATATAGTGACTGTTTCTTGGAATCTCGACAATACGAAGCAATAAGTTGGTTATTAGTTTATATAGTTACTAAGTTCATAATACATAGTAGGGGTCGGTCAATTCTTTTTGTTTTTTGAATCCCAACTAGCAACTCTAAATAAAAAAACTAACGAATCACACACTAAGCATAGCAATTAATTATACTAAATATAAATATAAATGATCAATCTAATTTTTATTCAACCTTATAGAATTGTTAATCTTTCTTTGATTTAATGGAAAAAGAATGAAACAGTTTGTAATTTTGTCTTCTATCACTGAACCAAATGGAAAGACAAATAAAGGTCCATTAGTCTTCGTCTACAAATATCCAAATTTTTATACCTAATACTCCATAGATAGTTCGAATTGGATAGGAACAATAATCAATTTTAGCGCGAATTGTTTGTAGGGGAACCCTACCTTCTCTGATCCATTCGACACGCGCAATTTCTTTTCCGTCGATACGCCCTGCGATTTGCACTTGAATTCCTTTTGTATCTGCTTGTTCAGTTAATTCAATAGCTTTTTTCATTGCCTTTCGAAACGAAACTCTACTTTTTAATTGTAAAGCTATATATTCCGCAAGAATATTAGGTTGGCCATAAGGTTTTTCAACTTTTGTAATAGCAATGTTGAGTCTTCGGTTCACAGAATGAAATTCCTTTTGTACATTCATCTGTAATTCTTCCATTCCTCGCGTTCGGCCCTCTATTAATAAATTTTGAAATCCAATATATATTATTACTTGGGTCAAATCGATTCTTTTTTTAATTCGTATACGTGCAATTCCTTCGAAACCCAAAGATGTTTTCTTATTTTTTTGTACATATTTCTTGATACAATTCCTTATTTTTTCATCTTCCTTTAGTCCCTCAGAAAAATATTTTGGTTGTTCGAACCAAAAGGAATGATGATTTTGGTTTGTACCGAGTCTGAAACCAAGTGGATTTATTTTTTGTCCCATATTTTTATTTTATATTTTTATACCATTTATAGGTAATATAAGCACTTATAATTATAAATTTATAAATGATTTTCTTCTATCCTTCAATACAATTTTGATATGACAAGTGGATCTTTTTATCGGATAACTCCGTCCTCGAGCTCTAGGTCTTAACTTTTTCACAATAGCACCCCCATTGACTTCAGCTTGACTAATAAATAAATTCACTTCCTTCAAGCCCAGGTTATGAGTAGCGTTTGATGCTGCAGAATAAACCAATTTCAAAATGGGATAAGATGCCCAATAAGGCATGAGTTCCAGTATCATAAGTGTGTCCGCATAGGAACGCCCGCGAATCTGATCAATTACTCTTCGTGCTTTGAAAACAGACATACATATATGTTGAGCTAAAACTTTTACTTCTGTACTCGAACGCGAGTTCTTTCTCCTTATCATAAGGTTATCCCCCACCAATGAATAAAAAGTGCCTTCTTTATCTACTTACTTTATTTTCTATTTTGAATTTTAGATTATATAAATTCAATTAACGACGAGATTGATTATCGTTCCTTGCATGTCTTGCGAAAGTTAGAGTAGGCGCGAATTCTCCCAATTTATGACCTACCATATAATCTGTTATATAAATAGGTAAATGTTCCTTTCCATTATGAATAGCGATTGTATGGCCAATCATTGTGGGTATAATGGTAGATGCCCTAGACCAAGTTACTATAATTTCTTTCTCCTCCCTCATGTTGAGTTTTTCAATTTTTCCCGATAAATGATTAGCTACAAAAGGATTTTTTTTTAGTGAACGTGTCACAGCGGATTACTCCTTTTTTTACATTTTTCAAATTGGCATTCTATGTCCAATATCTCGATTTAAGTATGAAGGTAAGAATAAATACAATAATGATGAATGGAAAAAGAAAAAAGAGAAAATCCTTTAGCTAGATAAGGGGCGGATGTAGCCAAGTGGATCAAGGCAGTGGATTGTGAATCCACCATGCGCGGGTTCAATTCCCGTCGTTCGCCCATCACATTTTTTCAAATATTTCAAATTCGATTTGAAATATTCCTATTTACGGCGACGAAGAATAAAAATATCACTATATTTTTTCCTTTTCCTACTTCTTCTTCCAAGCGCAGGATAACCCCAAGGGGTTGTGGGTTTTTTTCTACCAATTGGGGCTCTCCCTTCACCGCCCCCATGGGGATGGTCTACAGGGTTCATAACTACTCCTCTTACTACAGGACGCTTACCTAGCCAACGCTTAGATCCGGCTCTACCCAAACTTTTTTGGTTCACCCCAACATTACCCACTTGTCCGACTGTTGCTAAGCAGTTTTTGGATATCAAACGGACCTCCCCAGATGGTAATCTTAATGTGGCCGATTTACCCTCTTTTGCAATCAGTTTCGCTACAGCACCTGCTGCTCTAGCTAATTGTCCACCCTTTCCAAGTGTGATTTCTATGTTATGTATGGCCGTGCCTAAGGGCATATCGGTTGAAGTAGATTCTTCTTTTTTATCAATAAAAACCCCTTCCCAAACTGTACAAGCTTCTTCTAAAGCATACGGCTTTCTAGATGTATATGATGATATCTAGACAGATGGATCTTATATGAATCGTATGATGAAGTACCACATGAGTGGATATATAGGAATCCAAATCTGCCGAATCACTCATGTTATGATCTTCTACATCCTAGGTCTCCCCGTTCCGTCATCTGGCTTATGTTCTTCATGTAGCATTCAGACCGAATGACTCTATGAAATTACGTCGATACTTCCACATATTACGGGTAACGTAGGAGACATCTCTATTTTTCCCCGGGGGATCTTTATAATTACCACTGCTTAGCTTTCAATTCGCCTCTGACCATCAAATTAAATGTGAATAACCCGTCCTCCTCTCTTTGAAACAAGAGGCGCTTCCGGTTCTGTGCGTGCTTCAAACAATTTTGTCTTCTCCATATTACCATATCTCTAGAGTCAATAATTTTCTATGAGGAACTACTGAACTTAATCACTTGCTGCCGTTACTCAACAGTTTTCTGTTGAGGTCTATCCCGTGGAGGTACCCAAATTGGATCAGTGATCGATTTCTAGGTTTCGTCGTAAACCTAATTGGTTACTTCCAATTACGTAAATCAATAGTTCAAACCGCACTCAAAGGTAGGGCATTTCCCATTGATATAGGAACTTCCGTACCAGAAACAATGGTATCTCCAATTATAGCCCCTCTGGGATGTAAAATATATCTCTTCTCACCATCCCCATAGTGTATGAGACAAATGTATGCATTTCGATTAGGGTCGTATTCTATGGTTACGATTCTACCAGATATGTCTTTTTCATTCCGTCGAAAATCTATTTTACGGTATAGACGCTTATGACCTCCCCCTCTATGCCCTGCGGTAATGATTCCTCTGGCATTACGACCTTTACTACAACGATTCTGTCCATAGATCAAATTATTTCGTGGATTGGATTTCACTTGATTGTCTATGGCTCCATTGCGTGTGCTCGGGGTAGAAGTTTTGTATAAATGTATCGCCGTGTTATTAAGTATTTTGCTTTAAGTTCTTTTCTCTATAAGAGGTGGAATAGAATAACCCGGTTGAAGTGTAATGATCATACGTTTGTAATGCATTGTATGTCCCATAATAGGTCCCATTCTTCTACCCTTTCCCGGGAGTCGATGACTATTCATAGCTATTACCTTGACACCAAAGAAGAGTTCGACCCAATGCTTTATTTCTGTCCTAGTTGATCCTGATTCGACATTAGAAGTATATTGATTGTTCCCCAATAACCGAATACTTTTTTCTGTAAATACTGCATATTTGATTCCATCCATAAATCCATTTTCTTCCCTATGAGTTCCAGTATCGATAAGAATTCTAGTTCTTACTGTTCATATGTTATGGTATGAATATACCATATCAATTCGTTATGTATGGATGATGAGATTCCATTGATACAGAGCCAATTCCAATAGACTTATTGAACATTGGCGTGCATCCAGCAGGAATTGAACCTACGAATTTGCCAATTATGAGTTGGGCGCTTTAACCATTCAGCCATGGATGCTTAACAGGAATCATCGTATATAACTTAACAGGAATCATCGTATATAACTTAACAGGAATCATCGTATATAACTTAACAGGAATCATCGTATATAACTTAACAGGAATCATCGTATTCGTATATAAATATAATATATAACCAACCAAATTCCAATTTAAATTAAATCTTTAGGAGGAGGCAATGAAACGACATCAATTCAAATCTTGGATCTTCGAATTGAGAGAGATATTTAGAGAGATCAAGAATTCTCACTATTTCTTAGATTCATGGATCAAATTCAATTCAGTGGGATCTTTCACTCACATTTTTTTTCACCAAGAACGTTTTATGAAACTCTTTGACCCCCGAATTTGGAGTATCCTACTTTCACGTGATTCACAGGGTTCAAGAAGCAATCGATATTT